CAAAATTTGGATATTTTGGGAGGAGCAATAATAGACTTTTATTTGTCTTTCCTTTCTATTCAGTGATAGAACAAAAAATCACAAACTTGTTCATTCTTTTTCCATTAAATCAAACAAAAATGAGCAATTCCAATTCTATAAGGTTGAATAAAAATTCGATTGACCATTTGTTAGAATTGCTATGCTTAGTGTGTGACTCGTTAATTTTTCTTTAGAGTTAAGAGTTGGGATTAAAAAAAAGACTGACCCCTACTTAAACTTAATAAGTTACTTAAACTTAACTTAATAAGTATAATAAAAAAACTAATAACTAACTTATTGCTTCGTAATATCAATATCCCAAGAAACAGTCACTATATGAGATGAGTGGATCAATCATATAGTTGCAGCAACTGCAACTAAAATCTTTTCTATAAAAAATCTTATTTATGGAAATAATCTTATTTATGGGTTGGGTTGTGAAGCAAAAATAAAGAGATGTAGATAAATGGAAGGATGAGAGAAAGAAAGAACAAAAATATCAATGATATATGATTCCAATATGGATGGTCTATGAATTACCTCATAAAAGGCAATGTAATAAAGCATCAAAACTGAATAAATATAAAATAATAAAAAAATAAAGTGATATGAATAATAAAGAGCCTCGAGTTAATAAAAACTAAGTAGATTGACTCGAGAAGAGAAATTTTTTTGGGGAGCTCCATTGCAGAGTTCAGACTTAACCATTAATAGAGAAGCTATAGGAACGATGAAACCTGTGACTGCATAGGATTCTACTGAAAACAAATCCGAATAATTCATTGGGTGGGATGGCGGAACGAACCGAGAAAAAATGAATTTATTTCGAGAAGTCATGGATTGACCTAGAAATAACAAAAAGCAAAGAGTCAATATTCGCCCGCGAAACTTTAGATTACATTACAATATTTTGGCATCATTTGAGAAGGGTCAAAATAAGGATCATTATAAAAAAAAAAACATTATAAACATTATCTATAATCCATAAATATGCATAATAGAAACATTCTATCTGTATATATCCCGTACATATATCTTCCTATATAACAAATTCAATATTGATAAATGTCTTTTTGGATTATTTTTTCCATGTGTATCTGTAATATGTCATATTAGTGAATCTTTTCATTCGCGAGGAGCTGGATGAAAGGAAACTTTCGTGTCCAGTTCTGCAGTAGAGATCGAATTAAGAAATGACCATCAACTATAACCCCAAAAGAACCAGATTTCGTAAACAACATAGAGGAAGAATGAAGGGAATATCTTGTCGCGGCAATCATATTTGTTTCGGCAGATACGCTCTTAAAGCACTCGAACCCACTTGGATCACAGCTAGACAAATAGAAGCAGGGCGAAGAGCAATGACACGATATGTGCGTCGTGGTGGAAAAATATGGGTACGCATATTTCCCGACAAACCTGTTACAGTAAGACCCGCAGAAACACGTATGGGTTCGGGGAAGGGATCCCCCGAATATTGGGTATCCGTTGTTAAACCAGGTCGAATACTTTATGAAATGGGTGGAGTATCTGAAACTGTAGCCAGAGCAGCTATTTCACTAGCTGCGTCCAAAATGCCTATACGAACTAAATTTGTCAGGATGGAGATGTAGAACTAAATGGTATATTGAGGATGAAAAAACAACTGCAAGTTTATTTATTTCTGGACAGAAAATATTTCTTTTTTTCTTTCCTTCATCCTTTCCATTAAAATAACAGATTCCAAAAAAATGATATGATTCAACCTCAAACCCTTTTGAATGTAGCGGATAACAGCGGAGCCCGAAAATTGATGTGTATTCGAATCATAGGAGCTGGTAATTATAGATATGCTCATATTGGTGACGTTATTGTTGCTGTAATTAAAGAAGCAGTGCCAAATATGCCACTAGAAAGATCAGAAGTTATTAGAGCTGTAATTGTACGTACTTGTAAAGAACTCAAACGTGACAACGGTATCATAATACGATATGATGACAATGCTGCGGTTGTCATTGATCAAGAAGGAAATCCAAAAGGAACTCGGGTTTTTGGTGCGATCGCTCGGGAATTGAGACAGTTGAATTTTACTAAAATAGTTTCATTGGCTCCCGAGGTATTATAAATAATACTAAATGAGACTATGATATATCAGAACATCTAAAATAGGATATATCAGAACATCTAAAATAGATCAAATTTAGTAGAGTAGTAGATGGTGTCTCGCGCATATACTTTTTTTATAATATTAAAAATTAAACAAAATAAACAAAAAAATGAAAGAAAATAAAACAAACAAAAAAGAGAACATGTTAATTATATCAAAATTAGAAGGCACCAATAATTATAGTTCGCCATGGGTAGGGACACTATTTCCAATATAATAACTTCTATAAGAAATGCTGACATGGATAAAAAAGGAACGATTCGAATAGCATCTACTAATATTACCGAAAATATTGTGAAAATACTTCTACGAGAAGGTTTTATTGAAAACGTTCGGAAACATCAAGAAGGTAACAAAAATTTCTTGGTTTTAACTCTGCGACATAAAAATAAAAAGACTAGGAAAAGAATACATAGAATTATTTTAAAGCGTATCAGCCGACCTGGTTTACGAATTTATTCCAACTACCAACAAATTCCTAAGATTTTAGGTGGAATAGGAATTGTAATTCTTTCCACTTCTCAAGGTATAATGACGGATCGAGAAGCTCGACGAGAAAAAATGGGAGGCGAACTTTTGTTATATATTTGGTGATCCTCCTCCTCCGGTATCCTAATTTTATCTCTAACTTCCTATTTTATAGAGAAGAAAAGTGAATTATATAACTTTTCCTCCATTAGTTGATACTTCAAGGAGCTTACCTGGAATGAAAGAACAAAAATTGATTCATGAAGGTTTAATTACTGAATCACTTCCCAACGGTATGTTCCGGGTCCGCTTAGATAATGAAGATGTAATTCTAGGTTATATTTCGGGAAGGATCCGCCGTAGTTTTATACGGATACTACCGGGGGATAGAGTCAAAATTGAAGTAAGTCGTTATGATTCAACCAGGGGACGTATAATTTATAGACTTCGAAACAAAGATTCGAACGATTAGATAATTTTTTAAGCATTCCTTTCATTTTCATGACGATACAATTAAAAAAATGCAAGAGACTTATTTTCTTCGAAGGAATAGATTCAACATTAAGGTAAGGAATAATAAATATGAAAATGCGGGCTTCCGTTCGTAAAATTTGTGAAAAATGCCGACTGATCCGTCGGCGCGGACGAATTATAGTGATTTGTTCCAATCCGAGACATAAACAGAGACAAGGATAACCCTAAAAAAAAAACTTTTTAAAATAAAGGAAGAACAAAAGGGGGATTTCTTTTAACATGAAATGGATATTTCCGTATCTTTTCTTTCTGTATATTTCTGACTCATAGTTATGAGATGATAAAATATGACAAAAGCTATACCAAGAATTGGTTCACGTAGGAATGGGCGTATTGGTTCACGTAAGAATGGACGTAGAATACCAAAAGGAATTATTCATGTTCAAGCAAGTTTGAACAATACTATTGTAACTATTACAGATGTACGAGGTCGAGTGATTTCTTGGGCCTCCGCTGGTACTTCTGGATTCAAAGGCCCAAGAAGAGGGACACCCTACGCTGCTCAAGCAGCAGCAGTAAATGCTATTCGTACTGTAGTTGATCAGGGTATGCAACGAGCAGGAGTTATGATAAAGGGTCCTGGACTTGGAAGAGACGCAGCATTACGAGCCATTTGTAGAAGTGGTATACGACTAAGTTTCGTACGTGATGTAACACCTATGCCACATAATGGATGTCGACCTCCTAAAAAAAGACGTGTGTAGAAATAATAAAAAAGGATTTCAAGAGAAATAAATGATTCAATGATCTGATCTAATAATAGTATTATTATAGTATGGTTCGAGAGGAAGTAGTAGGATCCACTCGAACACTGCAGTGGAGGTGTGTTGAATCAAGAATAGATAGTAATCGTCTTTATTATGGTCGTTTCATTCTGTGCCCACTTATGAAAGGTCAAGCCGATACCATGGGTATTGCCATGCGAAGGGCTTTACTTGGAGAAATAGAAGGAACATGTATCACATGTGCAAAATCTGAGAAGGTGCCACATGAATATTCTACGATAGTAGGTATTGAAGAATCGGTACATGAAATTTTACTAAATTTGAAAGAAATTGTATTGAGAAGTAATATACATGGAGTTCGAGACGCATCCATTTGCGTCAAGGGCCCTAAATACGTAACCGCTCAAGATATCATCTCACCACCTTCCGTGGAAATAGTTGACACAACACAACATATAGCTAATCTGACGGAACCGATTGATTTGTGTATTGGATTACAAATAAGGAGAGATCGCGGATATTGTACAAAACCAACAATTAACTCTCAAGATGGAAGTTATCCTATAGATGCTGTATCTATGCCTGTTCGAAATGCGAATCATAGTATTCATTCTTATGGGAATGGGAAGGAAAAAGAAGAGATACTCTTTCTAGAAATATGGACAAATGGAAGTTTAACTCCTAAGGAAGCACTTTATGAAGCTTCTCGTAATTTGATTGATTTATTTATTCCTTTTCTACATGGGGAGGAAGAGGACATTAATTTTAAATTAAAAGAAAATAAAAACAGGTTTATTCTACCGATTTTTACTTTTCAAGATAGATTAACTAATCTAAAGAAAAACAAAAAAGAAATTCCATTGAAATGTATTTTTATTGACCAATCAGAATTACCTTATCGGACCTATAATTGTCTCAAAAGGTCGAATATACATACACTATTAGAACTTTTGAGCAAGAGTAAAGAAGATCTTATGAGAATTGGGATAGAAGATGTGAAAGAGATATCAGACACTTTACGGAAGCATTTCGAAATTGATTTACCTAAGAATAAGTTTTCATTTTTTTTTTAATCCATTGTAATTATTTAATCTTTTTTTTTCTAA